AACGGACTGAATATCTTTTATAAGGAATCGGAGGAATATGCGACGATTTTTTCCCGGAAATCCCCAACGAAAAATACAGACTATTCCTTCCTTTCTATCGAATCGATCATAACCACTACCTACATTCCAGGAAATTGTGCACCACAAATAAGAGCTAATAAAGAGACCCGCAATTCCGTAGAAAGACATCACGATTCCTTGTGGAAAAAAAACGATTTGCTGAGGCGGAAAAAAAGATATCAAATTTCTACCAAGATAACTGGAAGTTCCAACTAATAAGAAGCCTAATGAACCTAAAAAAAGGATAAAGGCCCAGCAGAAATTACTTATTTTTCGAGACCCCGTTATAAGTTCTATCCATATATGTTCTGATCGCCAAGTCATACTTTACCCGATTGCATTTTATTGGAATTGAGATAATACCCCAGAGAAATTTGACTTTACTTTTTTGTTTCCGAAGTAACTCTCATCAACTAGCACTAGTTTGAGGTGAACTAGCACTAGTTTGATGTCAACCTTTAGGAGTAATTCATCAAATTGGTTAAATCTAAAATAATAACATACTCTTTATTTAATACGATCCCACTATACATATCGATATACATAGAGATTCACCGACTACATTTCAGCCATCCAGCGATCCTGATCTATTTGAAAATTGCTAGAATTGATATATCCATATATCATGTTTCTGCAGGCATAAGAGTTTTTTCCTTTATGTTCGGTGGAAATCACATGTTATACTATATTCCAATAAATAGATATCCGTGTTATGATACAAGTCCACGTTTTCAAAAAAAATGGATGAGATTGTGTCCCAGCGGATCTAAACAATCTTGTTTTTTTGAACATGAAGAAATAAAGAAGCCATTGCAATTGCCGGAAAGACTAGGCCTACTAACGGCACAAAAATAGATGGAAGGTTCAAATTTGTCATAGAAGGGGTACCTCGATTTACTATTTGTATCTGTTATTATGTTATTATATAAATAAAGATATCTTGTAATAATTATAATTAAATTAAGAATTTTAATTCTAATTAGATAATATTTATTATTAATAGAATTTGAAGAATTTAAAATTCTTAGTATAGATCTAAGTGTCTATATATCTAAATCTAACTGAGTACGTATAATAAGTGCAAAGAATATAGAACTGTAGAACTAAATAAATGGACTTATTCATCTCCTACATGAGAAAGATATGTATGATAATAAACTTTATTATTTTTCTTCATTTCTTTGTCTTTTGTTCTTGTCTTCTAATTTTCTAAAAATAGATAAAGAGTTTTTTACAGATTATCGAAAGATTCGTTCGAATCCGACCCAACATGAATTTTTAGCTAAAATGGTTTTTCGGGAGATAGAGAAAGATACAAAACTCTATTATCTATATTTTAATTTCCAATTATATACCTAAGACAAGAATAAATTCGTTTTATTTTCCTAATTTCACGAAAGGAAGAACTCACTCTTGTTGATAAAGGCTTTTTGATTCGTAATCAGGAATATAGATCAAAAAAGAGTTATCCTCAACTTTAGTTTTGATTCTTTCTACAATTAGATCTTCTATCACCAAAGAAAACGCCATTATTATCTTATTTACTTTGATTCCGATAAACTAACTGCTTTTTTGCTACAAACACAAATAAAATAATTGAACTTAGTGCTCTACTTGATTTTGCTTGACTTTTGATTCAAAGGAAAAAAGGCGTGGAGCTTAAATAATTCACTCAGAACGCTTTTTAAAAGATTACGTGGTACAATTTGGTCGAATAAACCCTTCTGGAATAAGTATTCAGCTGCTTGTGAACCTTCGGGTACTGTTTTATTCAATGTTTGTTCAATTACTCTTTTACCTGCAAATGCAATGTAGGCATTGGGTTCGGCAATAATGATATCCCCCAACATACCAAAACTAGCTGTCACTCCACCAGTTGTCGGAGATGTAAGGATTGATACATAAAATAATTTTTTATTTAATTGATAATCATATAAAGCAGACGATATTTTAGCCATTTGCATCAAGCTCAAACTTCCTTCCTGCATGCGCGCCCCCCCAGAAGCACACACTATAATAAGAGGTAAAATTCGATTGGCAGCGTGTTCAATCAAACGGGTGATTTTCTCTCCGACTACGGATCCCATACTACCCCCCATAAACTGAAAATCCATAACCCCAATTGCTACGGGAATGCCGTTTAGTTGGCCTATGCCTGTTTGAACAGCCTCGGTTAATCCTGTCTTTCTTTGATAAGAATCAATACGATCTTTATAAGGCTCCTCCTCCGAATGAAATTCAATGGGATCCAGAGAGACCATGTCTTCATCCATAGGATCCCAAGTACCCGGATCAATCAAAAGTTCAATTCTATCCGAACTACTCATTTTCAAATGATATCCACATTGTTCACAAATATTCATTTTGGATTTCAAAAATTTCTTATAATTTAATCCATAACAATTTTCGCATTGAACCCACAAATGCCTGTATTTTTGAG